TTTCTTTTCGAAATCAATTCTGTTCAAGGAAGCAAATAGTCAATCTGTCATGGTTACTAAAGTCTATCTATCGCATATAGACTTTAAGGACATCGTGGCCTAATCGTCGAGGTGAAGTCGGGGCCTAAAAGATCGAATGAAATAGTACAGAGACAAGTAAATCCCTTATGAATCCTAAGGTACTCCTTAATTCATAATAGTAAGAATTACCGGATTCATCAATCAAGGGGAAGTAGACTACTCAAGAATTTCACATTGAATTTATGTCATAATTGAATGAAAGAATTCTTAAAAGAGAAAGAATAAGGAAGATGGAATCAATGAAATTTTGCTTCGTCTTTGCTAGAAACTTGAGTAAGGAGTAGATCTTTTTTGGGCTTTCTATAATTTGCAAGCGAGAATTCCCTTTGTGTTCTTTATGTAGTGTACCTACTTGAGCCGGATGAAAGGAAACTTTCACGTCCGATTTTTCGGGGGGGCAAGATCATATCGAATCCTATCCCAATTTTTATTTTGCTAGGCCCATCACTAAAAAACCCACTTTCTTACGATTACGAGGTTCATTCGAAGATGAAATCAACTCTTGGAAATACAGTATTCCACTCTTTTTTAATATTCAAGGTTTCCATGCATTTCGAAATCGAGAGATCGCCACTGGAGCAGGTTGTATCCGAGAACAATTAGCGGATCTAGATTTACGAAAAATTCGAACTAAGTCATTGTTAGAATGGAAAGATTTGGCGAAAGAAGGTCCCACAAGGAAGAACTCGGAAGATCAAAAGGTTAGAAGAAGAAAAAATTTTTTGATTAGACGCATGGGATTGGCTGAGCATTTTATTCAAACAAATATACAACCAGAATGGATGGTTTTGTGTCTATTACCAGTTCTTCCTCCTGAGTTGAGACCGATCATTGAGCTAGATGGAGGTAAATTAATGAGCTCGGATATTAATGAACTCTATAGACGAGTTATTAATCGGAACATTGTTCTTATAAAGATATTAGAAGATAGATTTTCGACCGTAGACTTAATAAGGTCTCAGGAGAAATTGGTCCAAGAAGCCGTGGATACACTTCTTGATAATGGAGTCCGCGGACAACCAACGAGGGACTGGCAGAAGAAAGTTTACAAGTCGTTTTCAGATATAATTCAAGGCAAAGAGGGAAGATTTCGCGAGACTCTGCTTGGTAAACGGGTCGATTATTCAGGGCGTTCCGTCATTGTCGTGGGTCCTTCACTTTCATTACATCAATCGGGATTGCCCCGCGAAATAGCAATAGAGCTTTTCCAGCCATTTGTAATTCGTGGACTAATTAGCGAACATCTTGCTTCGAGCATAGGGGTTGCTAAGAGGAAAATTCAGGAAAAAGAACCGATTGTATGGGAAATACTTGGGGAAGTTATCCAGGGGCATCCTGTATTGCTGAATAGAGCACCCACTCTGCATAGATTAGGTATACAGGCATTCCAGCCCATTTTAGTTGAAGGACGTGCTATTTATTTACATCCATTAGTTCGTAAGGGATTCAATGCAGACTTTGACGGTGATCAAATGGGGGTTCATGTGCCTTTATCTTTGGAGGCTCAAGCAGAGGCACGTTTACTTATGTTTTCTAATATGAATCTTTTGTCTCCGGCTGCTATTGGGGATCCCATTTGCGTACCAACGCAAGATATGCTTATTGGACTCTATGTATTAACGAGCGGGAATCAGCGGGGTATTTGTGTAAATAGGTATAATCCATGTCATCGCAGAAACTCTCAAAATCAAAGAATTGACAAGAATAACTATAAGTATACGAAAGAAAAAGAACCTTTTTTTTGTAATTCCTATGATGCAATTGGCGCTTATCGACAAAAACGAATCAAGTTAGATAGTCCTTTGTGGCTCCGGTGGCGACTAGATCTACGTGTTATTTCTGCAAGAGAAGCTCCCATCGAAATTCACTATGAATCTTTGGGTACCTATTATGAGATTTTTGGGCACTATCTAATAGTAAGAAGTATAAAAAAAGAGATTCTATATATATATATTCGAACCACTGTTGGTCATATTTCTCTTTTTCGAGAAATCGAAGAAGCCATCCAGGGGTTTTGTCAGGCCTATTCATAGGATTACTAAATGAAGTAATTCTCTTATACGGATCGAAATTCGGGTCGCCCTTGTTTAACTAGGACCCTAATTAGTGCCGAATTTCTACGCGAATCAAGATCGAGAAAAGGGAGTTTTCCAATCATCAACTCAAATTCATTGTGAAATCCTATTCAGCAGAATAAGGAGGTACTTATGTCAGAACGGCCCAATCTGGTCTTTCACAATAAAGTGATAGACGGAACTGCTATGAAACGCCTTATTAGTAGATTAATAGATCACTTCGGAATGGCATATACATCACATATTTTGGATCAAGTCAAGACTCTGGGTTTCAAACAAGCTACTGTTACATCCATTTCATTAGGAATAGATGATCTTTTAACACTACCCTCTAAGAGATGGCTAGTTCAAGATGCTGAACAACAAAGTTTCATTTTGGGAAAACATCATAATTATGGAAATGTACACGCGGTAGAAAAATTACGCCAATCTATTGAAATATGGTATTCTACAAGTGAATATTTGCGACAAGAAATGAATCCCAATTTTAGGATGACCGACCCATTTAATCCAGTCCATATAATGTCTTTTTCGGGAGCTCGAGGAAATCCATCTCAGGTACATCAATTAGTAGGTATGAGGGGATTAATGTCGGATCCCCAAGGACAAATGATTGAGTTACCCATTCAAAGCAATTTCCGCGAAGGGCTCTCTTTAACAGAATATATTATTTCTTGCTACGGAGCCCGAAAAGGAGTTGTGGATACTGCTGTACGAACAGCAGATGCTGGATATCTCACTCGGAGACTTGTTGAAGTAGTTCAACACATTGTTGTACGTCGAACAGATTGTGGCAGCGTAAGGGGTCTTTCTGTGAGTCCTCGAACTCGAACTGGGATGATGCAGGAAAGGATTTTTCTCCAAACCTTAATTGGTCGTGTATTAGCAGATGATATATATATAGGTTTGCGATGCATTGCCACTCGAAATCAAGATATTGGGATTGGACTTGTCAATCGAGTCATAACCTTTCGAGCACAATCAATATCTATTCGAACTCCTTTTACTTGTAGAAGTACATCTTGGATCTGTCGATTATGTTATGGCCGAAGTCCGACTCATGGCGACCTGGTCGAATTGGGGGAAGCTGTAGGTATTATTGCAGGTCAATCTATTGGGGAACCAGGCACTCAATTAACATTAAGAACTTTTCATACCGGAGGAGTATTCACTGGAGGTACGGCCAAACATGTGCGAGCCCCTTCGAATGGAAAAATCACATTCAATGAGGATTTAGTTCATCCGATACGTACACGTCATGGACATCCTGCTTTTCTATGTTCGATAGACGTGTATGTAACTATTGAGAGTGAAGATATTATTCACAATGTGAGTATTCCGTCCAAAAGTTTTCTTTTCGTTCAAAACGATCAATATGTAGAATCAGAGCAAGTGATTGCTGAGATTCGCGCGGGAACAGCCACTTTGAGTTTGAAAGAGAAGGTTCGAAAACATATTTGTTCTGATTCAGAAGGCGAAATGCACTGGAATACCGATGTGTATCATGCACCTGAATTCAAAGATGGTAATGTTCATCTCTTACCAAAAACAAGTCATTTATGGATATTATTAGGGGAGCCATGCAAATCCAGTCTAGTCTGCCTTTCGATCCACAAGGATCAAGATCAAATGAACGCCCATTCTCGTTCTGGCAAGCGAAGATTTATTTCAAACCCCTCAGTAACTAATAATCAAGTGAGACCAAAATTCTTTAGTTCGGAGTTTTATGGGAAAAGGGGCGATGGGATTCCCGATTATTCAGAATTTCATCGAATCAGATGTACGGGTTCTTATAATCTCAGATCTATGGCCATTCTAGACAAGAATTCTAATTTATTGTCAAAGAGGCGAAGAAATAGGTGTCTCATGCCACTTCAATCGATTCAAGAACTCGAGAACGACCTAAAGCCCTTTTCAGGTATCTCAATTGAACTACCGATCAATGGGATTTTCCGGAAAAATAGTATTCTTGCATATTTCGATGATCCTCGATATAGAACAAAGAACTCGGGAATTGTGGACTATGGGACTATAGAAATGGATTCAATCTTCAAAAAAGAGGATGTCATTGAGTATCGAGAGGATGTCATTGAGTATCGAGGAGTCACGGAATTGAGGACAAAAGACCAAATAGTAGATCGATTTTTTTTTCTTCCCGAGGAAGTCCATATCTTACCCGAATCTTCTTCTATAATGGTACGCCACAATAGTATTATTGGAGTAGATACACAAATCACTTTAAAGACAAGAAGCCGACTAGGCGGGTTGGTCCAAGTGAAGAGAAAAAAAAAAAGAATTGAACTTATAATTTTTTCTGGAGATATCCATTTTCCTGGAAAGACAGATAAGATATCCCCACATAGTAGCGTCTTTATACCACCAAGAACAGGAAAAATAAATTCCAAGGAATACAAAAATTTGAAAAATGGGCTCTATATCCAACGGCTCAGACTTACCAAGAAAACGTCTTTTGTTTTAATTCGACCTGTAGTGACATATGAAATAACAGGGGGGATCAATTTAGTAAGACTTTTACATACGGATCTATTGCAGGAAAAGGATAATGTACAACTTCAAATTGTCAATTATCTCTTTTATGCAAATGGCGATCGAATTCGGACAAATATTCAATTAGTTCGCACTTGTTTAGTATTGAATTGGGACCAAGACAAAAAAAGTTCTTCTAGTGACGAGGCCTGGGCTTCCTTTGTTGAAATAAGGACAACTGCGTTGATTAAAGATTTTCTAAGAATCGATTTAGCCAAATCGACTATTTCCTCTACCATAAAAAGGAATGCTTTATCGGGTGCAGGGTTGATCTCTGAGCGTGGATCAGAGCGCACC